TTACATCTTCGCTGCGAAAATGTTCTATTTTTAGAAGATCTTCTTGACTCTTATTCAGAAGGTCCCATAATGTATATAGATTGGACTTTTTGAGGCAATTATAGACCCTGGGGGACAATTCTAATTGGTCAATAAAAATACATTTCAATGCCTTGTCTTTTTTGTTTTTCTTTAGTTTATGCAATCTATCGTGATAAGTCAAAAAGGGTACAGGCACTCTGTTTTGATTGTCCGATACGTGGATATCCTGTTCTTCCGCATGTAGAAAGGGAATAAATAAATCAATCAAATTCCGGGAGGCTTCGTTAAGTGCCTCTTTTGGAGTTAAACTTCCATTTGTCCAGATTTCGAGAAAAAGTATTTCGTGTTTTTCATTTCCATTCCCATAAGAATGAATACTATGATTTGCATTTCGAACAGGCATGAATACAGCATCTATAGGAAAACTACCGTCTTTCGCGTTATTTGGTGTTTTCATACGATATCCCCGATGCCTCTCGACTTGTAATTCAATACAAAAATCAATGGGTTCCGTTAGGCTAGCTATATGCTGTGTAGTATCAACTATTTCTACAGAAGGTGGTGAGATGATGTCTTGAGCAGTTACGGATCCTGGACCCTTAACACAAATAGATGCGTTGCGAGTTCCATACAGATTACTTCTCAATACAATTTCTTTCAAATTCATTAAAATTTCATGTACGGATTCTTCAATCCCTGCTATGTTAGAATATTCATGTGGTATCTTCTCAGATTTTGCACGTGTGATACAGGTTCCTTCCATTTCTCCAAGCAAAGATCGTCGCATCGCGATGCCTATTGTATCCCCTTGACCTCTCATAAGCGGAAACAAGATAAAACGGGCATAATTAAGACGCTTGCTGTCTACTCTTGATTCAACACACTTCCACTGTAGTGGCCGAATTGCTATTTCCTCTTGAAGCATAGTACTATTATTTGATCGTTGAATCATTTATTTCTATTTATTTCTCTTGAACTTGAAATTGGTTCAATTCTGATTTCTACACACGTCTTTTTCTCGGAGGTCTACATCCATTATGTGGTAAAGGGGTTACGTCCCGTATCAAACTTACGCGTATACCACTTCTACAAATGGCTCGTAATGCTGCATCTCTTCCGGGACCAGGACCCTTTATCATGACTTCTGCTCGTTGCATACCCTGATTGACTACTGTATGAAGGGCGTTTCCCGCTGCGGTTTGGGCAGCAAATGGTGTTGCTTTTCTTGCGGTTCTGAATCCGCAAGTACCGGCGGAGGCCCAAGAAACCACCTGACCCCGTACATCTGTAACCGTTACTATGGTATTATTCAAACCGGCTTGAACATGAATAACCCCTTTTGGTATTCTACGCCCACTCTTACGTGAACTAAAACGCCCGCCCCTGCGTGAACTGAGATGTCCTTTCCTACGTGAACCAACTCTTGGTCTTATTATAATAGGTTTTGCCATATTTTGTCATCTCATAAATGGGAGTCAGAGATATATGGATATATCCATTTCATGTTAAAACAGATTATTTGGACATTTAGAGAGCCTCTATTGTCGATTTTTAGTTTAGATTCGAAGAATTATCCTTGTCTCTGTTTATGTTTCGGGTTGGAACAAATTACTATAATTCGTCCCCGCCTACGGATCAGTCGACATCTTTGACAAATTTTACGAACGGAGGCCCTTATTTTCATATTTGTAATTCCTCAATTTTTAATCTACTCTTTGGAAGAAAATAAGTCTCTTGCAATTTTGAGATACGAGTCCCCACGAAAGTAGTGTGAGTGTTGAAAAAGTCACCTAGTCATTTGAATCTTTGTTATTTGAATCTTTGTTGTTGAGTCGATAAATGATACGTCCCTTGGTTGAATCGTAACGACTTACTTCGATTTTTACTCTATCTCCTGGTAGTATCCGTATAAAACCACATCGGATCTTTCCTGAAATATACCCTAGAATCAGATCTTCATTATCTAAACGAACCCGGAACATCCCATTGGGGAGTGATTCCGTAATTAAACCTTCGTAAACCCATTTTTGTTCTTTCATTCGAGGTAATCCCTTTGAAGTATCAATTCATGGAAGAAGAGTGATATTGGTATGCTTTTTTTTGTCACAAATAGGAATAGGAAGTTACCGACCCAATTCGGATACCAGAAAGATCACCATATATAACACAAAATTTCCCCCCCGATTCTTTCTAGTCGAGCCTCTCGATCTGTCATTATGCCTCGAGAAGTAGAAAGAATTACAAGCCCCATTCCTCCTAAAATCTTAGGGATTTGTTGATAGTTAGAATAGATTCGTACACCGGGTCGGCTGATACGTTTTAAAATAGTTCGATATGGCCCTTTTCTATACCTTCTTCTATATCGTAGGGTTGAAACTAAGAAATTTGTGTTCCTTTCTCGATGTTTCCTCACGTTTTCGATAAAGCCTTCTCGTAGAAGTATTTTCACAATGTTTTCGGTGATATTAGTAGATGCTATTCGAACCAGTTCTTTGTTATGCATCTCTGCGTTTCGGATAGAAGTTAGTATGTCGCCAATAGTGTCCCTACCCATGATGAGCTATAATCATTGGTGCCTTCGATTTTTTTTATTATCAACATGCTCTTTTTTTTCTTTATCAATTATTCCTATTTAAGGGATATACGTGAGACACAATCTACTAATTCATTGAATCTATTTCAGAGACACTCAAACTATCGCGGTCTCGTCTATGAGTCTTTATAATACCTCAGGGGCTAATGAGACTATTTTAGTAAAATTCAACTGTCTCAATTCCCAAGCGATCGCACCAAAGACTCGAGTTCCTTTTGGATTGCCTTTTTGATCAATGACAACTGCAGCATTGTCATCATATTGTATTATCATGCCATTGTCACGTTTGAGTTCTTTACATGTACGTACAACTACAGCTCTGATCACTTCTGATTTTTCTAGAGGCATATGAGGCACTGCTTCTTTGATTACAGCAACAATAATGTCACCAATATGAGCATATTGGCGATTACTAGCTCCTATGATTCGAATACACATCAATTTTCGAGCTCCGCTGTTGTCCGCTACATTTAAATGGGTCTGAGATTGAATCATAGCTTTTTTTGATCTTTTCTTTCAATCCAAAGAAAGGGCAAAAGAAAAAAGAAATATTGTTTGGCCAGAAAAAAACCAACCACAGGTTGGTTTTCATCAGAAATACCCCTTTCCTTTGTTTGCATATCCCTATTCGACAATAAGGAATTGAGTTCGTATAGGCATTTTGGACGCAGCTATTGAAATAGCTTCTCTGGCTACTTTTGCTGATACCCCAACCATTTCATAAAGTATTCGACCCGGTTTCACAACAGATACCCAATATTCGGGCGATCCTTTCCCCGAACCCATACGTGTTTCCGTTGGTCTTATTGTAACAGGTTTGTCTGGAAATATGCGTACCCATACTTTTCCACCACGACGTGCATACCGTGTCATTGCTCGTCGTCCTGCTTCTATTTGTCTAGATGTGATCCAAGCCGGCTCAAGCGCCTGAAGAGCGTATCTACCGAAACAAATCCGGTTGCCTCGATAAGAAACGCCCCGCATTCTTCCTCTATGTTGTTTACGGAATCTGGTTCTTTTGGGGTTATAGTTGATGGTTGTTTCACAATTCCATCTCTACTGCAGAACTGGACATGAGAATTTCTTCTCATCCAGCTCCTCGCGAATGAAACGATTCAATAATATTAGAGATAGGTATTCAATGAATAATACACTGAATCATACGATTCTTTTTTTTTAGATCTAAGATTGTATACACGAATAGACGTATAGATATTTCTATACATCTAGAATCGAATTTCATTTCTAATTTCTTTTTGCTATAATAGATAGATAACCAATCTTGATTTGGACTTTTAGTGAATATCCTAAAACGTCCTAAGGCTTTCGCGGGCGAACATTGACTCTTTCAAGATCTGGTTCATCCGAAGGGTCAGTCCATGACCTTTCAGAATAACTGAATTGGTTTCTGGTGCGTTCCGCCATCCTACCCACTGAATTATTAGAATTCGTTTTCAATAGAATCTTCTGCAGTCACAGGTTCCGTCGTTCCCATCACTTCTTGCTGAATGGCTAGGCCGAATTAATTTTCTGCAATGGAGCTCGTAATTGAATTTGTTGTTCCTGAGTCAATTTCCTCAGCCTTTAATTGACTTGATGCTCTTTTTTTGTTTTAGGTTCTTCCTAAGTATTGATGCTTTATTACACTGCCTTTTCTGAGATAATTCATAGACCATACATATTGGAATCATATATCATGGATATTTTGGTTCTCTCTTTCTATCAACCCTCCATTTACCCGATCCTTTTCTTTCACAATCTATAATCAGATTGATTTTTTTTATGTAAAAAGATTTCAGTTGCTACAACTCTCTGATCAATCGATCATAGAGTGACTGATTCCTTGGATCCAGATAATACGAAGCAATGAGCTGGTTATTAGTTCTATAGTTATTAGTTCTATAGTTATGAGTTCTATCGTTATTAGCTCTTACTCCTATTCTGGTATGGGCCATCCCCCTTTGAACCCTAACTTAAACCTAAAGAAAATAACTGACGAGTCACACACTAAGCATAGCAATTATATCAAAGGATCAATCCAATTTTGATTCAACCCTATAGAATAGAATCGAATAAAAATAGAATCGAATAAAAAGAAAAAAGAATTGCTCATTTCTGATTGAACGAAAAGGGATGAAAGAGTTTGTCATTTTGTGTTCCATCTTGGATAGAACGGAAATCAAAAGAAAGGATCCTTATTCCTCGCCCGCAAATATCCAAATTTTGATGCCTAATACCCCATAAACCATTCGAACTGTATATGAACAATAATCAATTTTAGCTCGAATGGTTTGTAGCGGAACCCTCCCTTCTCTGATCCATTCGACACGTGCAATTTCTTTTCCGTCGATACGGCCTGCAATTTGTACTTGAATTCCTTTTGTAT